ACAAATTTCCTATCCTTTCTTTCATCTCGGGAGAAATACGATCGGCAGGAGCTAACTCAAACCCCTCCGGTAAAATAAGAACAGCCCCCACATTCAAACCCCCCTTCTTGCCATTAGCAAGAACTTGTTTCACTTGCTTATCATAAGGAATTCGAACAACTGCTTCAAATACAGTATCCGGAAGTACCGTTTGTGGAACCTCAATATCCACGGGCTTATTAGCTAAATGGCAATTGGCACATACAATACGCCCAGTCGCTTCTCGTGGATTTTCATAACCCTGCTGCGCAAAAATGGGATATGCACTTGAAATCGACGTACGGGTTATGATATATATCATAAGCGATACGGAAATAGATCGAGTAATCTGTTCCTTTATACAAGAAAAAGTATTTCGAGTTTGCATGGTCTAATCATTGATCCGAAAATTTCTACAATAAATTGGGTAGGTCACTAGTCTAGGTCGCTATCCACGATTCTGCTATTTACTGGAATCATTTTACTGGAATACTCTGGGATGAAAACCCCCGGATAGAAAGTTTTTTTGGATTAGATTAATATTGGTGGATCATTTATCAATCATTCATTGAATGATAAATAACTACAAGTGACGGCGATACGCGATTTAAATAACGGAAAATCCAATATTTAAAAATAGTATCCAGAATAACTGGAAAGGTGGAAACAAGACCAGATATAATTTGATCATTATGAATAAATCCAAAATCTTTGTAGACAGAACCAATCATTAGTTCCCACCCGTGGGGTGAATGAAATCCGATGCATAAATCCGTTATTAAAAGAATCAAAAAAGCTTTTATTGTATCACTTAAGTTATATAGGAATTCCTGAGCCCAAGAGTTAAGAATAACAAGTTCTTCATTACCTAAAATAGAATAGCCGCTTAGAATAACAAAACAGATTATATTTGTCGATAAGTGCAAAATCGTATGGATACGATCCTCGTTGTGTATCTTGATTAATTGGATCGTTTCTTTTTGGATTCCTATAGGAAGCATTTGTAGATGTGTCTCCGAGTATTCCTTGATAATTTCGTCCAAGAAGAGGATTTCCTCTAATTCTATGAACTTTTCTAGAATACTTTTTTCTTGAATATCATTCCAAAAAATTTCGGATTGACCAGTATTCGACCAATTAGTCACCCAAGATTCCATACTTTTCGTAAATGAGAGAGAAATCCACCAGGGCAAAAATACTATAGATGCAAGATACAAAAGAGGAGTGAATGCTTTCTTTTTTGCCATTTTTCATCTGTGAATTGTTAATTAACCCCGTCGACTCTCTGTGATCAAATATTTTTTTCACACGTGAGTTCTAGACAAGGTATCAAATCGATTTATTTGTGATTTTTTTCAACATCTAGAGAGAGTACAGAAATAGACTAAGACTCCACTTCGAATTCGAATGAAAAAATAAGAAAAAATAGGGTTTCCAGATATCTCAATTCATCAAATCCCAAACAAGTGTCTCCTTTCGATGAATGACCGAAAGAAGTACTTTAATGAATGTATTGAGATTTTGAGACGAAAGAACTCCTTTTCTATCAAAATATCCAATATTTCGAAAAAATTCCAAGGTTACCCATAGCCGAGAATAGAATAATTGAGAGAAAGATATTGTGATGATCAAAAAAACGAGCGTCAAAACAAGACAGAAGCCAGTTATCATTATTAAGAAAACCCATTCTTTTATTGGTTCGTAAGGAACACAAAAGAAGGGTCGATTGGCAAAAAGCAAATAATTGACAAGATATGATTTATCTGCATCTTATGATTTATCTTCATCTAATAAAGTATCAGTTACAACAAATCTGGAATTTCAAAAGAAAAAAGAAATTTCTTTCTTTCGAAATCATTTGATATATGAGATGAATTGATTCTAGTCGTTCAATTTGTGACTCGGTTAAATTGAGTTGCATGGATTTGGATACGCCTAAGAAAGCATTCGTTCTTCAGCCCAGTTCCTTTTCTCAAAAGACTTCAATTGGTACGCGCAAGAAATAGGCCAATTCCGCGGCTTTTTGTTCAATTTCTCGTGGAGTCAAATTCTCATCAGTACGGGTCAACGGAATAGCCCCCCGGCCTCTAATGTCCATATAAAGGACACGGCGAGCATAAATACCCTCTTTTACTTCTATTCTAACGGATTGAATATCTTTTATAAGGAATCGGAGGAATATGCGACGGTTTTTTCCAGGAAATCCCCAACGAAAAATACACACTATTCCTTCCTTTCTATCGAATCGATCATAACCACTACCTACATTCCAGGAAATTGTGCACCACAAATAGGAACTAATAAAGAGACCCGCGATCCCGTAGAAAGACATCACGATCCCTTGTGGAAAAAAAATGATTTGCTGAGACGGAAAAAAAGATATCAAATTTCTACCAAGATAACTAGAAGTTCCAACCAATAAGAATCCTAATGAACCTAAAAAAACGATAAGGGCCCAGCAAAAATTACTCAGTTTTCGAGACCCCGTTATAAGTTCTATCCATATATGTTCTGATCGCCAACTCATACTTGATCTAATTTCATTTTATTGGAATTGGGAGAATACCCCAAATTTGCCTTTTTTGGTTCCGAAGGAACTCTCATCAACTAGCACTAGTTTGATGTGAACTAGTACTAGTTTGAAGTGAACCTTTAGTAAGTAGTAAGGAGTAATTCATCAAATTGGCTCGATCTAAAATAATAATAACATACCCTTCATATGATCCCAATATAGATATTGATATACATACAGATCCACCAACTTTACACATTTTAGGCATCCGGTGATACTGATCTATTTGAAACTAGCTAGAATTCATTTACCTATAGATCATTTTCTGCAGGCATAAGAGCTTTTTTTTTCGGCGGAAATCACATGTTATACCATATTTCATTTCCCGAAATAAATATCTGTGTTATGCTACAAGTCTAAGTTTCAAAAAAACGGCTGAGATTGGGCCCCCCCAGATCTAAACAATCTTGTTTTTTTGAACATGAAGAAATAAAGAAGCCATTGCAATTGCCGGAAATACTAGGCCTACTAAAGGCACAAAAATGGAGGGAAAATTGAAAGTTGTCATAAAATGGGGTACCTCGATTGACTATTTGCACCTGTTATTTTTTTTTTTGAATATTTTTTTATTTATAATAATTATAATTAAGAATTGTAATTATTCTGAATTTTTAGTTCGTAGTAGTTATTATCAATTAATGCAATAATACTAATTCATTCCGTTTGAAAATTCTTAGTAAATATATAAGTAAATAGATAAGTATCTATAGTGGATATATAGAATAAGTCCACGGAATGTAGAACTAAATAAATGGACTTATTCTTCTATATGAAAGATACGTATGACAATCAACTTTATTATTTTTCTTCATTTCTTTGTGTCTTGTTCTTGTCTTCTAATTTAATAAAGAAAGAGTTTCTTACAAATTAGCGAAAGATGGAAATTGATGCTTTATTACACTATCTTTTATGATATGACTCATTTACTCATTTACATATTCGAATTCTATTCTCAGGAGATGAAGAAAGATAAAAAACGATATATCTATCTTTTCGATATTTGAATTTGATTATATACGTAAGACAAAATTCGTTATTCGTTTTTTTTACCGAATTTCACGAAAGGAGCAACTCAGCTTTTTATCTTGTTCAACTGCTAGCGACTTCTTAATTAGTAATCGGGAAGCTAGGTAAAAAAAAAGAGTTATCCGCAACTTTTGATTCTTTCTACAATTAGATCTTAGGTCACCCAAGAAAACTACATTCTTGTTTACTTTGAGTCTGATAAGCTAACTACTTGTTTCCTACAAATCAAATAATTGAACTTCGTGCACTCTACTTGATTGAATTTGAATTCAAAGGAAAGAAGGCGTGGAGCTTAAATAACTCACTAAGAACGATTTTTAAAAGATTACGCGGTACGATTAGGTCGAATAAGCCCTTCTGGAATAAATATTCAGCCGCTTGTGAACCTTCGGGTACTGTTTTATTCAATGTTTGTTCAATGACTCTTTTACCCGCAAATGCAATGTAGGAATTGGGTTCGGCAATAATGATATCTCCCAACATACCAAAACTAGCTGTTACCCCACCGGTAGTAGGAGATGTAAGAATTGGTACATAAAATAACTTTTTATTTGATTGATAATCATATAAGGCAGACGATATTTTAGCCATTTGCATCAAGCTCAAACTTCCTTCTTGCATGCGCGCCCCCCCCGAAGCGCATACTATAATAAGAGGTAGAAATTTATTGGTAGCGTACTCAATCAAACGGGTGATTTTCTCCCCAACTACGGATCCCATACTACCTCCCATAAACTGAAAATCCATAACCCCAATTGCTACAGGAATACCATTTAGTTGACCTACGCCCGTTTGAACAGCCTCAGTTAATCCCGTCTTTCTTTGATAAGAATCAATACGATCTTTATAAGGCTCCTCCTCCGAATGAAATCCAATGGGATCCAGAGATACCATGTCTTCATCCATAGGATCCCAAGTACCAGGATCAATCGAAAGTTCGATTCTTTCTGAACTACTCATTTTCAAATGATATCCACATTGTTCACAAATATTCATTTTTGATTTCAAAAATTTCTTATAATTTAATCCATAACAATTTTCGCATTGAACCCACAAATGCCTGTATTTTTGAGTTGCATCGAGATCATTAGACCTTTCTCGTAGAGTTAAATCACTACTCTTCGCGTGGGTTCGTATACCGGACCCCCCGCTTTCACTACTTGCATTACTAGTTCTCCGTTTATCAAAAACGTATCTAGAAATGTAACTGTCACTACTATCACTTACAATAGGCGTATCCATACAGATTTGAGATTGAAGATAACTGTCAATGCAACTATTAATATGATTATTCCAACTAGATTGAGTATCATACATGTAACGATTGTATAAGGAATCTACACTCCTAGATCCATTATTCATATAACTAGAATTGAGTGAACTA